AGCTGGGCGATGAAAAGTTTGATAAACAATAGCACGAACTCTAGTTTTTTTACCTTTTTTCATGCGAAAGTTGACCAACTTATTGATCAATTGTTTTTGCTCACCATCCAAGCCCCCCATATAGCTTAAAATTTCCGAGCAATTGGAAGCCGCTTTCGATGACGAGGCCGATAAATTGATATTACGCGATCGTTACTGTCCATCTTTATCAGCCAACTCCCCTGTTTCAATCTTTCCTTTCAGAATTGACCACTCCTCATAGACCCCTACAAACGAGCAGAATCCAACCGCGCTGCTACAGAGGAAAACTTTCTACTTGCTCACGATGATTTGTATCGGATCGGGAGTTAGTAGCGGCGTTAGAGTTCGATGCCATGACTCAGAGAAGAAGAACAAGTGCGCCCACTTCTCTATAAGCTTGGGGCGGTACCCTCCGGGGGGTGTGCCCATCCTCACATCCTCACATAGCTTACCAACGCTCATTCCCCTTACTCATAATAAGTGGCTGGGTCACATTCGCTAACAGGCTAAAGAACAGGAAAGTCGGTTTACTTGCAAACGACATCAACCCTCTCAGCGGGCGTATCCGCAACTCCCCGAAAGAATGGCATTTATGAGTCCCTCGCTTTTCTCCACTCTAACTAATTTCCACCAACCCTGGCTAATTGTTAAAGCTATGATTGGAGCCCTTCGGCATTGATAGAAGAATACTTCCTGCCATGAAAGAGGATGCCCCAGTTCGCTTCTCTAGCAACAGAAGCCAAGTTCCTCTACCCTATCACTTCTCTTAGCAACCACACCGGCCCCTAATGTTAAGCCTTTCCGCTTATCGCATTGTTAAGGCAGAACTGCAGGAACAGCTACACCAAAGCTTACTTAACCCCGATAGGGGCACTTCTCAAGCACCCCAACGCTCCACGAGTGGATTAGTTGAGTGACTATACCTATACTCTCTAAGATGGAAATCCGTAAAAATAAATAAAAGTAGCAAAAATCATAAGAGAAGCAAGGTCCACAGAAGGTTAGGAAGGAGTACGCCCGGTTCACCAGGTTCTACCACTGTAGGGCCCAATCATTTTAAAAAGAAGAGTTTGATCCTGGCTCAGAAGGAAGGCTAGCTATATGCTTAACACATGCAAGTTGAGGGACAGCGGGTTGTCCATTGGCAGCAACACTGTCAACCAGTTACAGGGTGCTTTTACTGGAACGTGGAGGAGTTCCTCAAGATAGCCCCAATGTAATGACTCAAGATGGGTTTCTCTCCACGCTTTTAGAGGTCAATGCTTTAGAGTCACCGGCCCAGGCTTTTATATCTGAAGAAGGAGTCCACAATGCCAGAGGGCGGGTGCTAGGAGGAAGTAGTGCAATAAATGCTGGGTTCTATAGTAGGGCAGATCAGGAGTTCTATAAAATGTCAGGAATTCATTGGAATCTGCAAGCTGTGAATCAGTCCTTCGATTGGGTTGAGAAAGCTATTGTTTTTAGGCCAGAGCTGAAGAATTGGCAATCTGCATTTCGAGATGGACTGTTGGAAGCTGGGGTTAGTCCTTATAACGGATTTAGTCTCAGTCATGTGCTGGGAACTAAGATTGGCGGGTCTACCTTCGATAATTCTGGTAGAAGACACAGCGCTGCTGATCTCCTCAACTATGCCAGGCCTTCAAACATTAGAGTGGCTGTGCATGCCACTGTGGAGAGGATACTCTTAGCCTATACTGGGTTCGGTCCTGGCTCTAGGCAATCAGCTGTTGGAGTAGTGTATCGAGATCGAATTGGGCATTTTCACCATGCTATGGTACGCGATAGGGGTGAAATTCTAATTTCTGCTGGTGCTATCGGAAGCCCGCAGCTTCTGTTGCTGAGTGGAATTGGACCAAGACCTTACCTCTCAGCTTGGGGTATTCCAGTGGCGCATCACTCGCCTTTTGTTGGGCAGTTTATTTACGATAATCCACGTAATGGAATCACAATTGTGCCACCAGTCCCACTGGAACACTCATTGATTCAAGTTGTCGGGATAACTGAATCAGGGGCATACTTAGAAGCAGCATCCAATGTGATTCCGCCAGTTCGTTCTGCCTTCTTGCGAACATCAGCTCCTCTGTACCTCACTGTTGCAACTCTGATGATTGGCCCGCTGTCATCAGGGTCACTGCGTTTAGCATCAACTGATGTCAGAGTTAATCCAATTGTTAGGTTCAACTATTTTGCCAACCCTTTAGACTTGGAGCACTGTGTGAATGGCATGCGTAAAATTGGGGATGTATTGAGAAGTCGCTCTATGGATGACTTCAAGTTTATGGAGTGGTATGGTGGTAGAGACTTCAGATTTATTGGGCCAGCATTGCCCATTAATCAGTCGAATAGTGCGCTTATGTCTGACTTCTGCCGCCGCACTGTGAGCACTATTTGGCACTACCATGGTGGCTGCATCATTGGTAGAGTGGTGGACAACAACTTGCGTGTCATTGGCGTTGATGCATTGCGAGTAGTTGATGGTTCAGCTTTCAATGTATCACCTGGAACTAATCCTCAAGCAACAATGATGATGCTCGGGAGGTATGTTGGATTGAAGATGCTGAGAGAGCGGCTGAGACGTAGAGCTACTCATTAATAATACATTTGGCTGTTGCTTCTGTACGTGCTTGATTTGTAAGTGAAATGCTGTTGTTGAAGGATGTAGGCTTATGTGGGATAGAAACAATGTCTGCGATGTAAAGAATCTTTGTTGTTAAAGAATTGTTTTGTAGCATTGATGCAAATGTCTCCAAGAAAGCAGACAGAGTTCAGTAGACTGTTGTTTAGTTTGGTCATCCGTAATGCTCATATTGAGATATTAGCAGTTAGGTTTTGTAATGATTTGTACATCACAGTACAAAGAGCTGTGTAAGATGATAGAAGAATATCTTTCGCAAAAAATAAAAAAATGCTTGTTTATTCTTTATTATTCTTTCCTCTTTCAATTCTTCCCTTTCCTTGTAGCTGGGAGCTCGGGCGGGTGCTTGACCCGAGTGAGTAGCGGCAAGAGAAGACCTCTTATTCGGTTCTAGTAATGTAATGAAGCAGTGAAGCACGACCAGCGGTATCATAAATGAAGCAAGCATAGCACAGCTGGAAGACGCCCTAGAGTCAGCTTCGGCTAACAAAGGGGAATTGGCATAAGAATGCGAGGAAGTTCTCTACTCCGGTTAAAAGAAAGCGTCCATCCTTCTCCCACTTATTATAGAGGGCATCCAGAGGGCTCTTTTCTATTAGATAGAAGTATAACACCCGATTCCCCGACTCGAGTTATTCCACCAGACAACAGCGGTTTCAGTTTCCACGCCTTTTAGAGAACACTCTTATGAAAGACCGTACAAATGGGGGTGATTCATACATATCTTGCCGCATTCAATCTCGAGCACTCCTACCGGTGGTAAAGGAAGAGTCTCTTGCCTTGGTCTTTCTCTTAGTGTCGGTGCTGTTCACTCTGATGCCTTAGCTGGTCTTGAAATGCCTATCCCACAATTTTAGTCTCGGAAAGAGCTGTCTGTAACTGAGATGAGTTCGTCTTGCTTCTTGTTTCTCTAGCCCCTCACCGGAAACTGATATAAATGATAGCAAACGTTCGTAATGAGATTGAATAGAGTTTCCAGGAATTTTTAGATACTTTTTAGAAGCTTGATTGGTTATGCCCGATGACTCGAAGGATGATCGGGCTTGGGGTTCAATCTCTCACCAAGCTGTATAGGAAGACGAGCCAACCTAGGTTGATTAGGACCGTAGAAGTTAGTAGGTAGGGCCCCAAAGATGCCTCACATTAGTGGTCCTATAATGGAATCGTGAGGCCGGCAAGCCGCCGGTGAACGCTTCATTCTGTCTCAGTCCCAAGGTAATTACAGCGGACAAATTCATACATATTAGGGAATAACGAGCAACGAATGAATGAGAGGGTGGGGTTACGGCATCATGGATTACTGGATGATAGGCAGCGGACCCAATATAGCTTGTTCGGGCGGCTGGGATGAATGATAGGGATGGCTTATTGAGCTCAGTCGGATGGACTTCTTTGACTGCTTATTCGCCGGCTTCGGGATTGGCTCAAATGTACTCGGCTTGATGCCCCGGCCGCGAGAAGCGAACTGTGCATAACGTTGCCTGCCAGATCATTAAATTAGAGTAGGATTTGGCAACTAGAAGGGAAGGGGGAAAGAGAAAGAATCGGGGTGGGAGAGTCGGGGAAAGGGAAGCCGGGAGACCCCCAATCTTTAATATTGAATGCCCGCCCTAGTCCAGGAATAAGAGAAGTCCAGACTGCTACCTATAGCTTCGTCCGATTAGGTCCCCTACTATTCTTCTCAATCCCAGGGTCTTATTAAGATGATAGAAAGTCCCCAAGATTCCCCAATCCTTGCAGCATCCATAAGAGTCTGATCAAGAGCAGAGTCTTACTACCTCATATTGAATGCCACCCCTATACTGCCATTCAATCAATAATAGCAGGCAACTACCTATTTTTAGATGCCTACACTATTGATAGGCAGCCGGATAGTTCCCTGGATCAATAATATTGGGAATTGTAAGCCCCAGAGACCAATTGTCTAAAAGGCCAACCCAAGGTTTCCGCCTGGGAGGGGGCACTCTCCATCGATCCATTTCTGCAAGCGAGAAGAGTGATCGTTCTTATATATATACGTCATACCAAGAAATGTGCCAGTTGTTAGCTCGATCCCCCAACAGCTTCCCGCTAACTAAAACATTTTTTAACAGCGCATTCGTCTTAGGGCAATTCTTAGAGCCGATCGAGATAGGATAGATAGGACGTTCGAGAAGTAATGCCTCCTAGGATTTCGAGGAAGAATTCATTATTATGCCCGGGCGGTCCTCTGCCGGCACATTGACAAGATTGGAGGTTTCAATCGTCGTATCCGCCCCGGGGCGTCTCAAACGCATGTAGGGGATAGATACGCATCATTTCAGCACTTCCCCGCTGTCAGTTATAGAGGTAGGGGGCCTGTGGAAATACATCGGTTTCTTACTTGTGCAAAGGAACTTTTTCTTGGAAACTTGGACAACTTATAGCGATGTTTGTCCCGCATATCACTAGGTAGATTTCAATCTTTACAAATCGAGTTTCGTCTCAATTCATATTTAGCCGCGAGCAATCTACGTTTGTGATCTCGTATATTTCGCTTCTCCGACATCTTACTGAGTTTCCCCCTCATCTTTTTGCAAAAAGCCGCTCCACGGTGGTAAAGTCTCACCTTGTGTGTTGGAAAAAGCGACAATAGTCACATTGAACCCTCGAATATGTTCGAAGATCTCGAAATGATCTTCAAGTTCTGGGGAGAATTCGCAAAACTCCGTTTCCATCGAGAATTGAATGGAGTTTTCCCGTATTTCGACCGGAGAATCTAACAGAGACATTACTGTCGAGATTCTGACCGAAAAATTAGACATTCCATGCCCTCGGAGAGTACTTTGTCGTGCTAGGTCACTGACATATCCTTTGTCTTTATTTGACCCCAAGAATGGATTGGATTGAAACGACTTTCCTGCCGAACCCCTTTGTGTCTGTATGAATTTCTGACCGCACGGAATCTCCATAGCCAATTTTCCATTTTTTATTAAAAAATCCGAGGGTGCCTTTGGTACTACTCTTATTTCACACGATCCAGGAACTTCCATAACGTTGGCGTGATTCGGTTTGAGCAACGGATCCTGACGTGATACATCTTCGTAATGAAAATGGGGTGGAAACATGATTATACGCTGATTTTTTTATAGAAGAGTAATTCTAATGTGAAAGAAAAATGTGAAGCATATAGCAATCTCGATATCTTTCTCTAAATTGGACGCAAGAACAGAGTTCGAGGCGGGATCCATCCGCATCCTCTAAATTGCTTATATAAAGTAAAAGCATTTCCGCGCACGCACCATTCTTTATTTACAATATTTATTTTGGAGATCCCAGTAGACGAAGGTGAGAGCCCAACAGATTCTATTCCCCGTGGCCCTTTCTATATCCCGCACAGTAAAGTAAAAACAAGACGTCTTTCCATGAGCAGAGCGGAATAGCTCACTGGTCTAAGGCTCTTGCACCGAGAAAGAGCTTCAAAGCTTCCCGCGAAAATACATCAAGCTCGAAAGTCCTCAAGCTCGACCGTTAGGGAGAGGAACAGATTGCATATGCATAGTTTAAGAGGGGGACAGATTGCAATTGCAAAAGCTTAACTACTTAGCCCTATGTTGTAAGTTATAAGGGTTTAGAGTGGAAAAGAGTCTTATAGAGTGAATAGGCTGGTGTGGAAAGCAAGCGCCCTATCAAATAAAGGGCAATCAAGAGATAGGGCCTAAGCAAGGCCTTTAGTTTAGCCACACCAACCCTTTAAGAGATAGGGGGTGGGAACCTCCGATCACTTTTCTGCTAAGATTTTATCCCGCCCTCCACTCTTTCGACTTAATATCGCCCTACGGGAAGCAAGGCATTCCTTTTCGTAAGCCTTTCCGCTCGAACGCAGCACCGACTCTGGAGCACAAGACAAGCTTCCTACCATTTCGAATTGGTCTCCGGTAGGTCTAACTCGCCTATCTATGTTGCAGTGGAGCTCCTTGCTTCCATAGTGTCTTTTTCATCATAAAAAAAACCATCCACCACCATATAGAGGTACGCAAACAAAGCCATGCTTACTTCATCTTCACTTGATGCTTATACACCTGCAGGGCCGGGGTCCCACTTAAAGAGCTTGCCTACATAATCTTGTTCAGCTTAACTGAGATCAAGCCCAATGTAGTTCTTCCTTTGCTGAGGCCTACATCTTTTTCTGGAGGTACTCCCTCACCTCATACAAATCTAAGTTTTGCTTCAAACTACTTAGTTTCAGGTTTAGGAGGTATAGGGGGCTTTTTATAGCCTTCCACAATAGGTTGAATTTCGACCCCCTTCCAACTATATTAGAATCGGATACCAAACTTCATCTCTTTATTCCACGTGAAAATTTTTTTTAGGATGGGGACGTACGTCCTTAATGCGTAAAAAAAGTATATGAAAAAAAAAAGAAAAAGACAGAGAGAAAATGCCCTACTTTGAATCCCGGCCCGCTTTATCCCCACTAAGCAATTACGTTACGACCACTGAACAAACTTGGTTGACGAACATGGTTTATGCGCCGCTAATGTAGCGGCTTGTCGAGCATTTGACAAACTCACACCATCCATTTCAAATGGGATTTGTCCCGTGGACACACGAGCAATCCAACCCGTAGGGTTTCCTTTTCCTCTTCCCATTCTTACTTCTGTAGGTTTTCCGGTAATAGGGAGATCCGCGAGAACTCTTACCCATATCTTACCATTTCTTCGGAATTGTCCGCTCATAGCACGATGGAATTGTCCGATTATAGCCCGACGCGCTGCTTCAATGGCTCGATATGAAAGACGACCAGCTCTACAACTTTTAGTGCCATATCTTCCAAAACCAAGTTGTGTACCGTCCGGTTTGCAACCCCTACTACATCTGCCTTTACGATATTTACTATATTTCGTACGTTTCGGATATAGCACGCCCCTTTCTTTTTTTACTATAAGAAATCCACACTTTGACACCTGAGATTCCGTAACGAGTAGATACTTCCGCAGGAGCATAATCCATTTTCTGGTTAAATACATTACGAGATGTTTTTCCATACTTTCCGCATTCAGTTCTAGCTATTTCTGCACCTTTTGATCGACCTGAACAACATATACGGATCCCCTCCACCCCTTTTTTCATTACTAATGGAATATCCTTCACTATTTTACTAAAAATGGAACGAAATGATCTTGTTTTGTTCCTCGGTTGAAAAGAGATGTCTTGAGCAATCGGAGAAGCACTTTGATAAACAGATTTTATCTTGACCGACTGAATTAAGGTATTAGTGTTTGTTCTATTAGACAACAAAGATCGCATTTTTTTCACTTCGTTCAAATAAGAGTTGTACCCGTACGGAATTCTTTTGTTTCTCAGTATGATCTCTATCATCATCTCTATTCCCTTTAAAAATTCTCCTATCCCACCTAGGTCTATGAATTTTTCTATCAATTCCATTACCTTATCCTTACCCATGAGGTTCCAACATTTTTTCCTTAAATTACCTAGGAGTTGTTCCCGGACATCCTCAAAAAAAAGGTTATTATACACCCCAACCCCATCCCTTAGAAAGAAAAAGGTAGCACCGAAGAAAGGAAAGAGCGAGATGGTGGTTTTTGTTGTTCCTGCGAAGCTAAGATCATTCGCCAAGCGAATGAAGTGGGTCAACCTCTTTTTGGCTTCGGCCAAACACTTTTTATAGCTGGTCGAGCTTTCTACAAAAAAAGCGATGCGAGAACGTATTCTCTTATCTAAGCTTCTTACCTGTGCATTCGCTCCCCCCATCGTAGATGGTTCAGCCACGCCCGGTGCCACGAAATGATTGAGAACTCTGGCGGGGTCGAAATTCCATTTTTTCTTTGTATTCAATAAGTATTGCATGACCAAATAATTCAAGGAGGGGCGCACTGCAGGGAGGGTCCTTTTAAGTAGATGACTCGTCGGTCCGTCGGAGCGGGACTTCTTTGGGAAAAAGAACTTGAATAACTTCGTTTTTCTGAGGGAGTCGTCATTTTCTATCAGAAACGCTATGTCATTTACAACCCCAGCGTTTTTCGGATGCTTGAGGGCCCCGCTAACCCAAAGTGATTTAGAAAGATTCTTCTTTATCGATGGTGATCGGTCATGGTATCCATAGCGTTGCTTCTTTTTTTTCCAAATCCGGATTTCGTTTTGCTTCTCCCGGTCGTCGAGCCTGATCGACTCGACTCTTTTCCCTGCCCCCCGGCCTCGCACTTCGTTTCGTTCTTCTTCTCTACCGCCGCTTGAATGAAGACACCCGATCGGCCCGACTTTCCCAAATGCCCGCCACCGGCCCTTCTCCTTTCCGGGTCTTGATTTTTCGCGTCGTTTCAGTCGTCGTGGTCGACGGGGAAGAAAGAAATGAATGAATGTTCTTTTGGGAAAATGTAGAATAATAAACCTACCGAGACGAAAGCCAAAGGTGAGTCCCGTAGGTGGACGTATCGAACCTAAATAAGATCTCAGATTGACATCTTGATACACTGATTTACCATAATTTTACAATAGATTAAATGGTGACTCCGCCGTGGTAAGAGCCGCTTCTTTCTTGCTTGATAGGGGGGCTTCTATTCACCAGCGCAGACTAAAAGTGCTCTCCGAACCGTGCAATAAGGTCACTCATCACACGGCTCTCAAACCCAACCTGTGGTGGATCCCGGGGGACAAAGTAAAAGCGCTTGATCTGCCTTCACTTACACAATTTATGGAGTTAGACCTAAAAAAATATGGACTCAGAGCAGAGGCCAAGAGTTCCGACTATCGAACTCTCGAATTAAAGAAGCGCGAACTCTACTGTATCTACGCTATTGCCCGATCATAGCTGTATTATGGGAAATCCATCTGCTGATGGTATGAGTGGCACATACCCAACCCTTTCTTCACTGGAAGTGACATAAAAAAGAGAGCTGAAAAACAAAAAAGAAAGATGTCAGGTGTCGATGAAGACTTTTTATCCCCCATTCGCACGGAAAGGGAAAGCTACAGTCTGATAGGCCCGGAAATGCTTATTAGTGGTTCACTGCCCCCTATCGATGTGAATGGATTTTTAGACTAAACCCAAGACTATGCTGCTGCACATGACAAGAATCTGCTCTTAGGTGCCTTTCCCGAAGAAGGGAAGACGAGGCATAGCAAAGGCTAAGGCGATGGAAGCAAGACTGAGTCCCTGTGTAGAAGGCCCATTTTGCTTTGATACGAAGGAGTTCATTAGCTGGTTGGTAGGCTGCTTCTTGTTCAGTATTTGTATTGGATTTGTTTTCTGCTTTGGCCGGGAGGTACCCTACGCCCCTGGTTTTTTTAGTGGAATCCCCAACCAAAGGGATACTAATCTCGTGAAAATGAAGGGAAATTCAATGACTTAAAGGAGCTTTTAAGCCACTCATTTATCGATTCGTAGATGCAGAGAAAAAATACGCTGTGAATGCCGCCGATACCGGAGCTGCTTACCGACGTTTGCAAGAATACGCTATTCGGACGAGAATACAGAGAATCCGCCGTGCCCTACGACTCACTTGTTTGTTGGAAGAAAGATAACTAAGCCCCAAATCCCGTATTGGTATTGGCATAAAACGAGAGCTTTTTTCGATTGAAGCTCTCCTATGGTCCTTCCTTCGATCTACCGCCTCTTCCTTAGTCTTTGGTTGATCAGGCCCTTTTTTTAGGCCTCTCAGTCTTCTACTCTAACGGGGGAATAACAAGTCCATTACGTATAGATGCATCAGTCGACTCTGTGGATTCTGTTTATTCCGGTTCTTCCGAATATCGATCCCTTCGTCAAATCATGTCTACACGGGAATAAAGCTTTTCAAAGCACCCGCAGATTGAACAACTGAATATCCATAGCTTTTAAAGATTCAGATGTTAGATCGGATTTTTTTCTGGGTTCCAAACCTGTTAAAAATTTAAGCGAGCCCGGGGAGAGGAGTAGAGCCCAGCAAGCAACATTGAGCCCCAAAATAGAGTTTCTATTCAAATCCCTACTCAACACGATGCCTTAAGGAGAATCCGAAGCTGGTTGCTAGCGGAAGTAGCGCGCCAAAGAGCAAAGCGGAGCATTCACAAAGAAATGGTGTAAGCGGAAGGGAAGGCGCAACGGTTAACGACTGCCCGAGGAGTGATACCTCTCTGATTTTCCCTTTTTAAAGGAGACAATAAGGCCGTCTTGAAGCTTCCGCGCTTTTGGTAGCTGTTAGACAAGTGATACCGTACGCAAGTCCGGACCTATATAGTGAGGGTGCGCTAAGGCTAAGGCGAGTTGATGAGCTAATACAGCTGGCTGACTTTTCATATGTGGAGGCAACCTGACGTTAAGCACTGGGGCCAGCCACAAAGGAATAGTCTATAATAAAGATATATATCCTCTTTCAGCTGACCTTTCTAAACCATGCTTCGAAATCAAGCTAGAAAAACAAACACGAAGAAAAACCTCAGCAAAGTGTTCACTTCTTTTTCGCGAAAAGGCCCCTTCCCTCAATATCATGATTGGGTCGACCAGGCCAGATCATGAGTGAATAGAAAATAGAAAACGTACATAGCTGTTCCAGCCGAAATACTTGGAATAATTCTACCACTTCTACTAGGAGTAGCCTTTTTAGTGCTAGCTGAACGTAAAGTAATGGCTTTTGTGCAACGTCGAAAGGGTCCTGATGTAGTGGGATCCTTCGGATTGTTACAACCTCTAGCAGATGGTTCGAAATTGATTCTAAAAGAACCTATTTCACCAAGTAGTGCTAATTTCTCCCTTTTTAGAATGGCTCCAGTGGCTACATTTATGTTAAGTCTGGTAGCTCGGGCCGTTGTACCTTTTGATTATGGTATGGTATTGTCAGATCTGAACATAGGACTACTTTATTTGTTTGCCATATCTTCGCTAGGTGTTTATGGAATTATTATAGCAGGTCGGTCTAGTAATTAGGGGGCGGCTGTTCGGTCGCCTATGATACTAGGACCAATAGGTAAAAAATGGGTTTGTGCCGCAGGTGTTGAACGATCTACTCTACACAGGTGTGGGCTTACAGGGCTAGGGCTCATAAAGCCTTTCTTTCATTCATCAATAGGGCCCTGGTCGGTCACTTTTCCGGGCCGGGATCGATAAGTGGAAGTCATAAAAAAGAGATGTTTCTCTTCGCACCTCAGATCAAGAGGAAGGGTAGCTTGCCAAGCTGGCCTATATATAATATATAAATATATATATTCGCTGTCTTTTAACCGGCTGTTCTTCTTTGTCAACGCTACTAAGGACCTATAGGTTCGCCTACTTTACTTATGATAAAATGAGAATGGGTTATTCAAAAAGGAAAAGGCGCTTCGCACCACTGATAGACTACTTAAGATTAAAAAGGCCCTACTTAGTTGACTGACAATGACAAAGGCTTGCGAAACTCAGTAGGGCCTTAGGCCCCCTGCGAATCCGTAAATCTTAGGAGCATGCCGCAACAAAAGGATGGTCCCCTATGCATTTCATTTTTTTTTTAGGGAAAAAAGGTATCCCCCATCATGGTGAACCTCTCCTTGTGATCGGGATGAGGTAAATGCCTCCCAGCCGGGGGGCGGATCGAATCGGAGTTTCCTTAGGTAGCCACCGACCTACAGTTATCCTTAAACTTCCGTGCTTGGTGGAGAAGAAGCGAACAAAGGTACGCTCGCTTGCTGTCTTGTTCTCTGCCGCAAATTGGGATCGCTCGCCAGCTAGGTCAGATTGGAGCAAGATTGTATGAGAACTTATTACCCATCTTCGGGGACAAGGGGCGGAACGACCTCTCGATCTACTTACTGCAGCCCAGGAAGAAAAACGTCGTCTAGGCGTTCCCTGTTGCTTCGATCCCCCCTACGCCTAGGACGTTGTCTGGGCCAAGAGCCATAGTTATTTGCTGTTTCCATTTGGTTGTTTTTTTTTATCATTGTTGATACCGGCAAGACCCAGCCAGATGATGTCTGCTGGTTGGTAGTGAGAGGACTCTTAGTACCCGCATACCCAAAAGGGGGCGCAGGTTAAAAAACAATCATTTTCTTTTATTTCTTTCTCTCTCTTAGCAGCGGGAAAGGAGTCTATCTATCTGCCTAGCTTGGGTAGATTTCCCCAACGCAATCCAAAGAAATTCCACGAATCCCTTGGTGGATAAGTCCGACGACTCAGCAGCAGTGCGGAATTTTTTTTTCGTCCGGTGGATCTGATCTATAGTTAGGGGGAAATACATACCAAAAGGTTCGAAGAAGGAACGCGTATAGATATAACCAACCCCCCTTCTTTATAACCTATTCACATTAGTGAAGCGTCTGCCTGTTTTTTTGTGAGTCCCGGTGGAACGACTCCCAGAATTGACTACTCAAGCCAACTCGTTTTCAAGCTTTTACTTTACATCAGGGTAAAGTAAAGAGCGGCGGGATAGGGATAGGCATTAGGGGATTGGAGAGTGCCCAACCATCTAGTTTATCCACTATTAAGTCGAGCTACTTCGTTCTTATCCCTTGTACCAGTATTCGTACCTGTAGTTGAATTTGCCCCCCCGGCCCTTTATTTATGGTTAAGGTCGTAACGTAAAAACGCCTACAGGCCCTTGGGATCTGAACCCTAGGGGCTTAGCTTTCCAACGCAAGAGAACTTGCTGCTTGCGAGTGCTTCCTCTTTTGAGGAGAATGATTATAGTAGATCTATAAATTGCAAGAAAAAAGAAGTAAATCTATATTGGCTGTAAGGGACTCCCAAGAGCTGCCGGGGAAGCCAGAAAGCTTTTTAAATGCCTGGACGGGAAACTGGCAACTATTATGGCCTATCCAACTACATGGAAGCTTTATACCACCGGCTCGACTGTCTCCCCGTGCACTTCCACTCATGGGGTTTTTACCTGTTTTTGAGATTAAGACTTAATAGGCTACAAGTAAATACTCGCTGCTACTATAAAGATTACCCTCTGTTACGGGAATGCCTACTCAATCCAGGGCAAAGGGGAAAAAGTCAAACTGATGTAACTGCAGCTCAAATTTCAACAGGTACTCTAGATGATTAGAAGGACTCCAATTGGATGGGATTGGCTAGAACCAAACTCTCAATGGCTTACGGATCTATTTCTTTTATTTCTATCTTTAAAAGCTGAGGCGTGAACAGGAGCTGAAACACGTTCAAGCTCAAAGCTACTGGTTCTGTCATACTATATTTTCTTTCTTTTAACTATAAAGTTACTGGCTTTCCCGGGGTTCTTCCTACTTGCTAGCTACAAAAGCACTTGCTAAAAGACTACAGGTGCACCGACTTGCTAACTGACTGCTTGCTTAAAGACAGCAATTGCACCCTCCCCCTTCATCCAAGATGGGCACCTGCACTGCTTGCTTACTAGCTTGAGCCGGGCCAAGCCAACCGTTATAAGAAAGGAAGTGGTTTCAAGATGTTTTGCAGCAACAGTTCGATAGTAGGGGCCCAGATTTCCGTTCCCATTCCTAAGGGGAAGGATCCCCAGCCGCATCTAAAAGGCAAGAGGCCTTGGCTCTAGCCCGGGGAAAAACCTACACCGAAAACGCAATCCGTGGCTTATCACCTGCCCGCTCTGTGAAGAGATTAGGGATTTTCTGGACAGGCGAATCAAGCTTCGTGAATGAGACGAGGATTGGTAGGAGTAAACACTTGGGCTTCCCCTTACTGAGGCAATCGATGTCTAATGCGGGCAGGCTTTCTCGGAGATTGCGAAGGTAGGTTGCGAAATAGGTCCTTTGACATCCCGCCCCACGTCACTTGGCTGGTAGGCTGGCTGTCAAGACTTGGTGTCGTCTTTCGTGGACGTTCTGCTCCAGCCCAAATCAGCATGCCCGTCCGGCGTTAAAGGGCTTTTTTTAGGGGATAAAGAAAGGGGAGCATTGGCTTTCTTTCTTTGCTGTAGGCCTAGTAGTAGCTAAGTTGGCATGCGATAATTAGGTAACTACTCTTCTTCTTCCTCCTAAGGAAGCTAAGGATCCGTAACTAAGAGATGGAAGCCAAGGAAAGGTCGTAGGCAAGGCCAGAGGGTAGGGTCTGCTTTTTAAGGCCTTAAAGCCAGAAGTTAGGGAATAGAATGTCCGACCTAACGGGATAAGAATGGAAAGTGAGCAATAAGCGGTAAGGAGACTCTACTTCTTTCCTTGTCTTTAGGAGGGGTAAGGGATTAAATAACAGAACCCTTGAGTAACCCCCCTAAAGGCCTTTAACTCATCTCTCCTCTGCTTCCGGGGCTTCATTTCTCAACGGAAGAACCACCTTATCCTTGTTCTCTTCGTTAATGAGCGAAGGAGCCCTTGGAAAGGGCCTCGAGCGGGCTAAGCAGCTATCCTGCGTTCCAGTTCCTAAGGCACGTTTAATGCGATTTCTAGCCTGTTTGCCTTTCCCTTTCCCTATCAGTGTAGGCAAA